TCAAAAGATAGTTTAATTGAAAATGCTGGTTTTGGGGGCCAGTGATGGCGTATTTGCCTCCTTTGATAGACCTAGATTTTGGTCAAAGTTTGTTACAAATGAAAGAATTAAACTTCTTTGTTTTGAGAGGAAGTTTTCTAGTAATTTGTTAAAATAACAAACTAAAAATGGTTGATGAAATTTGATTGTTTTGGGAAGAATCCTTCTAGTGATTTGTTTAAATTAAAAATGAAAATAAGTTCTTTTGATAGACCTAGATTTTGGTCAAAGTTTGTTACAAATGAAAGAATTAAACTTCTTTGTTTTGAGAGGAAGTTTTCTAGTAATTTGTTAAAATAACAAACTAAAAATGGTTGATGAAATTTGATTGTTTTGGGAAGAATCCTTCTAGTGATTTGTTTAAATTAAAAATGAAAATAAGTTCTTTTGATAGACCTAGATTTTGGTCAAAGTTTGTTACAAATGAAAGAATAAAACTTCTTTGTTTTGAGAGGAAGTTTTCTAGTAGTTTGTTTTGTTTGTAAAGAGTGTTTAAAAGTGGTGGGAGTCGGCGATTTTGGGGAGTGAAGAGTGTGTTGTTGTTGGTCGGATTTTTTAGCGAAATGGGGTTTGTTGGTTTTAAAAAAGGAAGATATGCATTTGTAATGCAGTTCTTTGTCGTCAGATTGGCGGCAAATTTATTTTAAGGTTAGGGTAGAGATTATGTCCCCGAGCATGGAAAACTAACGCCCCTTGTGGATGATGAGGAGAAAGAATAGGCAGTTATGGACATTGAGGGAATAATGCGACTGACAGCCACTTGACATGAGGACGCAGGTGAAAGAGATAAAAAAGACTACCAGTTGCCGGTGGTAACGACCAAAATGCCGCGATCACGGACTATTATGTGGAACCCTCAGCATATTACACCCCAGGCCTCGTAAAAGGCACCGTTAGACGTGGTGGGCTGAAAGGCGCTAGAAAGTGACGAGAGAGGCCTCTTAAAAGGCATAGAATGGCCAAATGCTAAAGGGTCCTGGAAACTAGTGACTATTAATTCTGGACCACCCGGTTGAGGATCTCTCGTGATGGGAAAGATAAAGTAAGGGATTTCTTAGGACCAAGGAGAATGTAATAATGCAAAGTGGGAGGCTTTAAATATTCATGAGGGGGACAATTTTTTGCACGAGGTTAGTGAATGTCCTCATGACTATTAAGAATTTATATGTCTTTCAAGGATATTCATGGGGTGCGGCCTTTTAATGTTCGAAACACATATTATAGTATTACTAAATAATAGGGGGGGCTATATTCCAGGGAATCCGGTGTTACGTTTTATAGTTAGGTTGGCATTTTTGGGTTTAGTTAGGTATGAGGACTAGCATAATATGTACTATATACATATAGTATATGAAGCAGAATCAGAATAAAAATTGACGATTCTTTTAAAATGCCCCCTTTGGGGGGGAGGGGGGGGGTCGGTTTATCACTCGAGGCCTTATTTTAAAGTAAAAGATAAGGTATGATTTAGTATGTGTTTGTAAGCCTAGGGGTTAGACCATTCTTTGGTTTACAAGTCTAATGCTTTAAAGCTTAAGCTACCGGGATATAGGGTGTGTGTGGGGTATTGGAGTTTGTTCTCTATTATTGAGATTGTTGGGAGAACTACAATGATGGTGGTGAAGTAAAGGATCGAGGCGAGTTTGGCTAATGTTGGGAATGGTCAGCTACTTGGTTGAGCGCCAACCCATGTGAGGAGAACTACGGTTGAGATAAATGACCAGAAGATTATCTGTGATAGGGGTCGGAAGGCTATTGATCGTTGTTTTGACAGGTGTAGAGGGGGTAAGGTGAGTAAAATATTGATGGAGGCTATTAAGGCTAGGATACCGCCAAATTTGTTGGGGACGGCACGAAGGATAGTGTAGGCGAATAGGAAGTATCATTCTGGTTTGATGTGGGATGGTGTGATAAGTGCTGTTGGCTGGCGGAAGTTTTCTGGCTCTGAGAATAGGTTTGGGGTTATTAGGACTAGGGCGATTAATGTTGCGATAGCGATTAGTGCTCCCAGGATGTCTTTGTAGGTGAAATACGGGTAGAATGGAACTATGTCATATTTTGACGTTAGTCCGGTTGGGTTGTTTGAGCCGGTTTCGTGTAGTATTACTAAGTGAACGGCTGAGAGACCTAGGATTAGGAATGGGATGATGATGTGAAAGGTGAAGAATCGAGTGAGGGTGGGCTCATCTACTGAGAATCCGCCTCAGATTCATTGGATAATTGGGGGGCCAATGTAGGGTACTGTTGAGATTATGCTTGTGATTACTGTGGCGGCTCAGAAGGATATTTGTCCTCATGGGAGGATGTATCCTATGAATGCTGTGACTATGGCTAGAAGTAGTATGGTGGTTCCAATGTTTCATGTTTTTTTAAATAGATATGATCCGTAGTAGATTCCTCGTCCAATGTGGATGAACATGCAAATGAAGAATATTGAGGCTCCGTTTGCGTGTGTGCTTTGAAGGAATCAGCCAAAGTTGACATCACGTAGGATGTGCATGAGGGAGTTAAAGGCTGTGGAAGTGCTTGCTGTGAAGTGAATGGCTAGAAATGTCCCTGAAATAATTTGTATGGTGAGGAAGAGTCCTAGGAGTGACCCGAAGTTTCATTGTATTGAGATATTTGTTGGGATGGGTATGGCTATTATGTTGTTTGAGTTTGTTTTGTTTGGGGTCATAGGGTTTTTATAGTTGAATAACGACGTTGATTTTTCATGTCAAAGGTCTGGTTAATAACGCCAGTAGAAATAATGTACTTTGTTTTGTTGTTGGTTGTTGTTTTTATAGTTGGGGTGGTTGGAGTGGTGTCTAATCCTGCCCCTTGTTTTGGGGCTTTGTTGCTGGTTTTGGTTTCTGGGGTGGTGTGTGGTATTGTGGCTGAGGTTGGGGTGGCTTTTGCTGCTTTAGTTCTGTTTTTGATTTATCTTGGGGGGATGTTGGTGGTATTTGCTTATTCGGTGTCGTTATGTAGTGATTTGTACCCAGAGGTTTTTGGTGGTCAGTTTGTGTGGCTGTCCCTGCTTTTTTTTATAGTGTCTTGTGTGTTATTACGATTTGAGCTCGGGGAAGCTGGTTTTGGGGAAGAAGGGGTGGGGATGGGTTGTCAATTTGATTCTGGGCATTTTGGGGTGCCTTTGCTCTATTCTTTGGGGGGGTTTAGTCTGTTAATTGTAGGTTTTGGTTTGTTGTTGACGTTGGTTGTTGTAGTAGAGTTGGTTCGTGGGGTGGCGTTTGTTTCTCAGAAATCAGATTAGGCTGAGTATTAGGGTAAGTGTGAGTAGGGTCAGGTAGGTCTTTATTTGTCCTTGTTGGATGGAGATGGATGTTGACAGGAGTTGGGTTGTTTTGTCGATCTCTGTGGGAATAACTTTTTCGAGCCATGTTAGGTCTGTTAACTGGGTGGCCGCAGTGTATCCTAATGATAGGGCTGTTGTTGGAGTTGTTCGGTGCAGTAGGGTATAAAATGCTAAATGGTTGATGAATTTTAGGGTGTGGTTTTGAGAATTTTTGGGCTCAGTTGTAAGTTGGACTGCGAGATAAGTGCCTGCAATAATTGCTAAAAGTGGGAAAAGTTTTTGGGGTGTGCTTACTGTTTTTGGCGTGATGGTTGTTGTTAAGATCAAAGAGCATCCCAATAGTGCGGATGCTGTTGTTAGTCGCAGTAGTGGGGTGATTTGGCTGGTGTTGTTTTCGTGTTGTTTAAGGGTTGGGATTCCGTTGAAGAATTTTTTTGTTGTGTGGATGGTTATACGTATCGTGTAGGATGATGTTATTGTGGTGGCGATTATTGTTGTGGCAAGGGCTCAGGCGTTGTTATTCGTTGAGAAGAGGGCTTCTATGATGGCGTCTTTGGAGTAGAAGCCAGATAGGAAGGGGAATCCCGCTAGGGCGAGGCCATTTACGGCCATTAGTGTTGTTGTTACAGGAAGGGTGGACATGGTGCAGTTTGCTTTTCGGATGTCTTGTTCGTTTGATGAGTTGTGGATAAGTGAGCCTGAGCAGAGGAACAGGGTTGATTTGAAAGTGGCGTGTGTGATCATGTGAAAGATGGCCAGATTAGGCTGGTTAATGCCAATGGCTGTTATTATAAGGCCTAGTTGGCTTGATGTCGAGAAGGCGATGATTTTTTTGATGTCGTTTTGTGTGGTGGCGCAGGCTGCTGCGTAGATTGATGTTATTGTGCCCAGGTAGAGGCATGAGGAGGTGGCGTAGCTGATGTTTATGGCAGGGTGTATTTGAGCTAGTACATAGATCCCGGCAACCACTATTGTGCTTGAGTGAAGTAATGAGGAGACAGGGGTTGGGCCTTCTATTGCTGAGGGTAGTCATATGTGCATAAAGAATTGGGCTGATTTTCCGGTTGCGGCTAAGACAAGCCCCAGGGCAATTAGTGTGTTTTTTGTGGGCATAGATAGGATTGGTAGTACGTTTCATGTGCCTATGTCAGATATGGTTGTCACTAGGACTAGAATTAGTCCCAGATCGCCGATTCGATTGTAGATAATAGCCTGTAGGGCCGCTGAGTTAGCGTTGGCTCGTTCTGACCATCAATTGATAAGGAGGAAAGACATGATTCCAACCCCCTCTCAACCTGCTATTAGTTGCAGCAGGTTCCCCGAGGAGACTAGGGTGAGTATTGATATTAGGAAGACTAAGAGGAGTTTTTGAAATTTTTCTTTGGGTTCGTTGGTTATGTATCATGTAGAGAATTGCAAAATTGATCAGGTCACCATCAAGGCGATAGGAAGGAACAGGGCTGAATAATTGTTAATTATTAGTGTTATGTTTAGGGTCCCCAGGTCTAGGATTGGAAGATGGGCGTTTATGGTTTGTATGTGTGTCTTGAGGGTTAGGGTCGTTGGGATTAAGGATATGAAAAAGGCAGTTTTTACTGCCATGGTGATTTTTTTTTCTATTTTCTTGTGAAGAAGTGGGGATGCTAGAAGAAGCATGGTTATAAGTACTGTTACTAGTGTTATTTGCTCTAGCATGAACTTTAACTTGGAGTTGCACCAAGAGTTGTGGCTCCTAAGACCATCGGATTTCTTTTTTCCTTTAAAAGTAAGAAGTCTGGGTGTGTTAATTCCAGGGGTCAGAGTTAGCAGTTCTGACGCAAGTTTTCTTAGCTGGGAAGAATGGGTAAATTCTGTTGTTAGGGTCACGACCTAGTGTTTTTTTAAACTATCCTAGCTATAGAATCAGTTGTGGGTTGATTGTGAGGAGGGCTATGGGTAGTCCGTGAAGTGCGAGGATTAAGAGTTCTCGTTCTGCTGCGGGGTAGACTTCTTTTGAGTCTTTGGATAGGAGTCCATGTTGAGTGCCTATAAATATTTGTAGGGAGTAGATTGCAGAAATAATTGTCCCTGTGGCGGTAAGGGTGATGGTGATTGGGGATCAGTTGTATAGTGTGGTCATGATTTGGATCTCTCCGATGAAGTTGATGGATGGTGGGAGAGCTAGGTTTGTGAGGCTGGCAATTAGTCAGAAGTTGGTTAGTGGGGGTGTGATGCTATGTATGCCCCGTGTCGAGAGTAGAGTGCGTGTGTTTGTGCGTTCGTAGAGTATATTGGTTAGGCAGAACAGTATAGAGGATGTCAGTCCGTGGGCAACTATTAGTAAAACTGCGGCGGGTGTGCTGTTGGGGGTTTGAATTAGGGTCGAAGAGACCACAAGTCCTATGTGCCCTACTGATGAGTAGGCAATAAGGGCTTTTAGGTCCGTTTTTCGCAGGCAGGTTATTCCAGTCATGAGGATTCCTCATAGGGCGGTGGCAACTACAGGATAAAAAAGTCACGTGTTTTTGGGGTAGAGGGGGGACATGCGGATGATGCCGTAGCCCCCTAGTTTTAGAAGTACTGCTGCTAGTACTATTGATCCGGCGATTGGGGCTTCTACATGGGCTTTGGGGAGCCACAGGTGAAGTCCGTAGAGGGGTATTTTAACTAGGAACGCTAGTGTTAAAGCTATCCACAGTATGTCATGCCCGAGTGTGCTTATTTTTTGCATCGGGTAGAGTAAGAAGTTTGAGTGGGCGTAGTTGGTTGTAAAAAGGATGGCAATTAGGAGGGGTACTGATCCTACTGTGGTATAGTAGATGAAGTATGTGCTTGCTAGCAAACGTTTAGTTTGATTGCCTCATCGTGTGATAATGATGATGGTTGGAATTAGCGTTGCTTCGAATAGGATGTAGAATATTAGGGTGTTCGAGGAGAAGAATGTTATTGCCATGAGTGTTTGTAGCAGTACCATGTTTGTTAGAAAGAATTGTTTTCGGCCGTAGGGTTCTTTTTTTAGGTGGTTTTGGCTTGCTATGATTATGACTGGGAGTAGTCAGTATGATAGTATGATTAGTGGGGAGGAGGTTTTATCTGCGAAAAAGTGTTGGTTGATGAGGGATGTCCCTGTGTTTATGGGCAAGTGGAAGAGTTGGGTTGCGAGTAGGGCGTTGATTATGGCGTAGAGTGTGGTGAGGGTAAAAAGGGTGTTTTTTTTGATGAGCAGGGGCGTTGGGGTTAGAAGGATTGTGGGTACTAGGATTTTTAGCATTTTAAAAGGTTGAGGTTGGCCAATTGGTCGTTGGCGTGTTTCCGCGTGGTGACGGTTATCAATGTTAGGCCTGCTCCTGCCTCACAGGCGCACATTGATATTATTAGTATCGGGGTTAGAACTATGTTGGTTCAGCATAATGGTGGGAGTGCCATAAGGAGGAATAAGATTAGGGTTATTGTTTCTAAGCTGAGAAGGGTTGATAGAAAGTGGGCTTGGTTTATTGAGATGCCGATTAGGCTAAGTAGGGCAGCTGCTATCAGAGCGTAATAAGTGTGCATTTTAGAGATTTAGGGGTCTAAATTTGCTAGTTCGAAGTTAGCTGTTTTTGTTAAACTAATCTCTTATTTTGCTCAGTCTAGGGCGCCTTGGCTTCATTCATATAACAGTCCTAGGGTGAGTAGTGTAATCAAGGTGAATATTCATACCATGGCGGTTGTATTCAGGGATCAGGGGATGGGAAGTAAAAGTGCGATTTCCAGGTCGAAAAGCAGGAAGAAGATTGCGATTAGGAAAAACTGTAGGGAAAATGGGAGTCGCGTATTTTCAAGCGGGGAGAATCCGCATTCATATGGTAAGAATTTTTCTGAGTCTGGCTTGGCTGTTGGGGCTCATTGGCTAAGTGTGATTAGGGCAGTTGGGATTGTTCGTGAGGCAATTATTGCTGTGGTTAGGTGGATTATCACGTCTTAAGCGGATAAGATTTGGCGGTTGGAAACCGCCTGTAATTATTATACTAAAGTGATAGGATCCTCATCAGTAGATTGATGTGAACAGGAAGATTCATACCATGTCGACAAAGTGTCAATATCAGGCGGCGGCTTCGAATCCAAAGTGGTGGGCGGTGGTGAAGTGGTAGAATAGCTGCCGTATTAGGCAAACAGTGAGGAATGTTGTGCCGATGATTACGTGGAAGCCGTGGAATCCTGTGGCCAGGAAGAAAATTGATCCGTATGCTCCGTCGGACATTGTGAACGGGGCTTCGTAGTACTCTGAGGCCTGGAGGGCGGTGAAGGCGGCCCCAAGTAAAATTGTCGCAGACAGGGCTGCGATAGTCTTTTTTCGCTTGCCTTCCATGAGGGAGTGGTGTGCTCATGTTACGGTGAACCCAGAGGCTAGAAGGACTATTGTATTAAGTAGGGGGACTTGGAAGGGGTCTAGTGGTGTGATCCCCTTTGGTGGTCACTGTATTCCGATGTCTGGTGACGGGTTGAAGCTCAGGAAAAAGAATGTTCAGAATAGGCCAAAGAAGAATAGAAGTTCCGATGAGATGAAGAGGATTATGCCGTATCGTAGGCCGTTTTGGACGATTTTTGTGTGGTGGCCTTGGTATGTCCCCTCTCGGACGATGTCTCGTCATCATTGGTAGGATGTTAGTATCATGGTCAGGAGACCAATTGATAGGGACTCTGTTGATTTTGTGTGTATTCATATTGTTAGGCCCAGGGCTGTTGTGAAGGCAGCCAGTGCTGCTAGGATGGGTCATGGGCTGGGGTTGACTATGTGGTACGGGTGGTTTTGATTAGTCATAGGTGTTTTCTTTTAGGTATAGTGTGGTTAGAAGAACAAACACGTAGGCTTGAATGCCGGCTACGGCCATTTCTAGGGCTGTCAGTAAAAGAAGTAGAATTGTTGGGAGAGGTGACAATGCTGGCATTACTTTGATAGTTGTGAATGTGGCTGTTGAGATTAGTTGTAATAGTAGGTGTCCGGCTGTAATGTTAGCAGTCAGACGGACTGCTAGGGCTAGTGGGCGTATCAGCAAGCTGATGAGTTCGATAAGGATAAGAATTGGGATTAGGGGTGTTGGCGTACCTTCGGGGAGAAGGTGGGCTATGGATGCTGTTGGTTGTGTGGTGATTCCTGTTAGAACTGTTCCAAGTCATAGGGGGACTGCCATGGCTAGGTTCATTGATAGGTGGGTAGTGGGTGTGAAGGTGTACGGGAGGAGGCCAAAAATATTAAGTGCTAAAATTAGAAAGAATGTTGATGTTAAGATTAGGGCTCAGTTTTGAGCTTGTTGGGGTAGGGTGGCTATGAAGTGTTTTGTAGTTTTTTTTAGCGCCCACTTGATGGCTGTTGTGGTTCGATCTGTGAGGAGGCGGTTCGTTATTCATGGGGATACAACTAGGGGGAATAGTATTGCTATTAGAGTGACTTTTAGGCCTAGTATTTGAGGGGGTACAAACTGATCGAATAAGTTGATTATCATGGTGAGGTCGGTGTTTTTGTTTTAGTGGTTTTCTTGGTCGGTTTAGCTGTGAATTCGGTATTTGTGGTTTTTGAGAGCGTGGTCAGTAGTGCTGCTCATGTGAATACAAGTATTTGGAGTCAGTATGTGGTGTCAAGTTGGGGCATTTCACTTGGGAGGTTGTGGCCTCTTCTTTAGCTTAAAAGGCTAGTGCTTGGCAAGCTTCCTAGTGTGCTTAGTGTTCGCTAATTCATTTCTCAAAGTTTTTAACTGGCATGGATTCGGTTGCGATTGGTATGAAGCTATGATATGACCCGCAAATTTCTGAGCATTGTCCGTAGAATACTCCTGGGCGGAACGCTGTGAATATTAGTTGGTTTAGACGGCCTGGGCAGGCATCTGCTTTTACCCCAAGGGCCGGGATTGTTCAGGAGTGGAGTACGTCAGAGGATGAAACGAGTAGTCGGATGGCAGATTTTATTGGAAATGCTATGCGGTAGTCAACTTCTAGTAGGCGCGGGGATCCGCTTTGTAGGTCTTGTTCTTTTATTATATAAGAGTCAAATGTTGTGTTGTTGTAGTCGGAGTACTCATAGCTTCAGTATCATTGGTGGCCTATGGTTTTGATGGTGATGTGTGGGGTTTCCGAGTCTTCTAGCAGATACAGGGTTCGTATTGATGGCGTGGCGATGAAGATAAGTACTACTACTGGTAGTAGGGTCCATATGAATTCTAAGCGGTCTGCGTCTACTGTGGAGATATCGTAAAGTTTTGTTGTTGTGATTGTTGACAGTGCGCACATGACTGCAAGTCCGATTATAATAATTATTGATATGGAGTAGTCGTTAAAGAATAGGAATTCTTCTATCATAGGGGAGAGTGCGTTGAATAGAGAGGCTTGTGCTGGTTCTGACATTAGGACTTACAGGTGTCTGTATTTTGACTCTGACAGAGTGACGTAATAGTTATACTAAAGTCCTTTAAAGAATAGAGGCTAAGGGATAGCAGTTGGCTTGAAACCATTGTTAGGAGGTTCGAGTCCTCCCTTTCTTGGGAAAAGAATAGAGGGTTGGGTTATTACTAGAGGGGGGGTGGTGAAGGTGTGATTAGGGGGTGGACAACCTTGTGTTCATTCTTGAGGTTTTTTGTCGGATTGGGTTGGCAGTGTTTTTTGTTTTTTTGACAGGGCTTCTCATAGGAGGCCAATTAGTATTATAGCCGCTGCCATAGAGATGGTGGAGCCTAGTGACGATATGCTGTTTCACAGGGTGTAGGTGTCCGGGAAGTCGGAGTACCGTCGTGGTATCCCTGCTAGGCCAAGTATGTGTTGGGGGAAGAATGTGATGTTTACTCCTGTGAATATTATTCAGAATTGAACTTTGGCTATTGGTTGATTGAGGGTGGCCCCTGTTAGCACTGGGAACCAGTAGACAACCCCTGCTATGATTGCGAATACTGCCCCCATGGATAGCACGTAGTGGAAGTGGGCGACTACGTAGTATGTGTCGTGAAGAAGGGTGTCTAGGGAGGAATTTGATAACATAATTCCAGTTAGTCCACCGATTGTAAATAAATAGATGAACCCTGTAGCTCATAATATTGGGACGTTTCATTTTGTTTTTCCGCCAAAAATTGTGGCAGATCAGCTGAATACCTTAATTCCGGTTGGGATTGCAATTGTCATGGTAGCGGCCGAGAAGTATGCCCGTGTGTCGATGTCAAGGCCCACTGTGAACATGTGGTGAGCCCAAACGATGAATCCTAGGGTTGTGATTGCAAGTATGGCTCATACTATGCTATGATATCCAAATGGTTCCTTTTTTCCTGAATAATGAGTGACGATGTGGGAGATGATTCCGAATCCAGGGAGGATGAGGATGTACACTTCTGGGTGTCCGAAGAATCAAAACAGGTGTTGAAACAGGATTGGGTCCCCCCCTCCAGCCGGGTCAAAGAATGTTGTGTTTAGGTTTCGGTCGGTTAAAAGTATTGTAATAGCCGCTGCTAGAACTGGAATTGCGAGTAGTAGGAGGACGGCGGTTAAGAATACAGATCACACGAATAGGGGCCAGTTTAGCGGAGTTATCGAGTGGGGGGCCATGTTGATGCAGGTTGTGATGAAGTTGATGGCTCCCAGGATCGACGAAGCGCCCGCTAGGTGCAGTGCGAAAATGGTTATGTCAGTTGATGGGCCTGAATGGGCTAGATTTCCGGATAGTGGGGGGTAGATAGTTCACCCTGTGCCTACGCCGTCTCCTAATTTTGATGCGGTAAGGAGAAGGAAGAACGCTGGAGGTAGGAGCCAGAAGCTTATGTTGTTTATCCGCGGGAATGCTATGTCTGGGGCTCCCAGTATTATAGGGACTAGTCAGTTTCCAAATCCCCCAATTATGATTGGCATGACTATGAAGAAAATTATGATGAATGCGTGTAGTGTGATAAATGTGTTGTACATGGTGTCATTGGTGTACTGCCCTGGTTGGACAAGTTGTATTCGGACCATTAGGCTCACTGCTGACCCGATTAGGCCGGCGGCTGTTCCAAATAGGAAGTATAGGGTTCCAATATCCTTGTGGTTAGTTGAGAAGAGTCATCGTGATATTTTTGACATGGGAAGGTGGCTGAAGACAGGCGGTGGTTTGTAATTCCATTTATGGACAGGTGTCCCCTTTTCAGGCCTAATAGTATCCTAAAGTGCAAATTTAGGTTAGAATTTTTTTTCATAGGCCTAACTTTTTTTCAAACAAGTTAGGCGAACTGATGCCCGCTGGATTGGGTAGATAGCTGTTAACTATTTTTTGTGGGATCGAGGCCCACTGGTTCTGTAGGCTTTAGTTTAGTTAAAATACCTGACTTGCATTCGGGTGACATAGGGGATCCTATAAGTCTTACAGGGGTTAAAAGCTTAGTGCTTTTTTTTGCTGCGTTGAAAGCAGCCGGTTTGTTTAAATATCCTAAACTCCTCTGTAGGGGATTATGGGGCCCATGAAGAGTGTTGTAAGTGCTGTTGGGGTGAGTAGGGCTGTTAGGGTTGGCTGGTTGGGGTAAAATCGTCATTTTGTTGTTCCTGTTGTGGTTGTTGGGGGTGTTAGCATTATTGCTATGTGCGTAATGCGTAGGTAAAACAGAAGGTTGATCAGGGAGAGTGTTGTAGCTGCTGTGGCTGTGATTAGGAGTTTTTGTTCTGTAAGGTCGTTTAGGGCGAGCAGTTTGGGGGCGAATCCTGTTAGTGGTGGAAGTCCGCTAGTTGATAGGGCCAGGAGGGCTATGGTTAGTGGAAGGGTAGGTGTTAGTGTTCATATTGCGGATAGGTCTAATAGCGTTTTTGTGGGGTGTGAGATTATGATTATGAAGATTGGGCAGGCAATATTGATGTAGAGGAAGGTGTTTAGTAGGGCAATGTTTGGGGAGATTGCCATTATTAGGGTGGTTCATCCGGTGTTGCTGATTGATGAGAAGGCTATGATTTTGAGCAGTTGTGTCTGGTTGATGCCCCGTAGTCCTCCGACCAGGATTGATAGCAGTCCAATAGTCATTAGGGCAATGGGTGTTATGTTTTTGGCGGCGGTGTATATTAGTACTGTTGGTGCGATTTTTTGTCAGGTTGATATTAGCAGGGCCGATGCTATGGAGGATCCTTGTATGACTTCCGGCAGTCAGAAGTGAATAGGGGCGGCCCCCATTTTTGTTGCTAGGCCGATTGTTATGATGGTGGTTGAGTGGTTGTTGTATAGTTGTGTGAGACTTCATGTCCCGTTATGTCAGACGTTTGCTGTGCTTGATATGAGGATTAGGATGGATGCAATTGCTTGGATGAGGAAGTACTTTGTTGTGGCTTCTGAGGAGCGGGATGTCTTTGGTTTGGCGGTTATTATTAGTATGGCTAGCATGTTTGTTTCTAGTCCGATTCATGCCACGAGCCAGTGGTTAGTTATAATGGCTGTTATTGTCCCTATGAAAATTCCTGCGGTTATTATTGGTATTGAGGTCAGTATTAGGAGGTGTATAAACCGTTTTTGGGGCATGGGCCCAATTGCTTGATGTAACAGATCCTAATAGAAGTGAGAGGGCGTCTCTGTGTCTATTCCATCAAAATATCCCCTGACTCTCGGGCACACTTCTGTTAGGGGATAGTATAAATTGATAATACGGTAAATTTTGGATTTTCTGTTGAAGGTTTAAGTCCTTTTCCTCTAGTGGTGCTAAACCGGGGGGATGGAGGCGATTGAAAGGGGGAGAAGTGTGAATAGTAGGCAGGCGGCGATGGTTATTGGTAAGAATTGTTTTCATAGGAGGTGTATTAGTTGGTCGTATCGGAATCGGGGGTATGCAGTTCGGATCCAGATGAAGCAGCCTGTGAGGGCCATCGTTTTTATTATTAGGCTTAGGGTGGAGGTGTGTTGTTCGCATGCTGAGCTAAAAAATAAGATTGCTGATAGGGTGTTTATTATTAAAATGTTTGAGTATTCGGGTAGGAAAAATATGGCAAATATGCCGCTGGCGTATTCGACGTTGAAGCCTGAGACTAGTTCGGATTCTCCTTCTGTGAGGTCGAATGGTGATCGATTGGTCTCTGCTATGGTTGAAATAAATCATATTATTGCCAAAGGTCATACTGGCATGACTAGTCATGTTTGTTCTTGTGTGATTGAAAAGAGTTGTATGGTGTAGCCTCCTGCCTGTGTGGCCAGGCATATTAGGATGAGTCCTACTGTTACTTCGTAGGAAATTGATTGGGCGACTGCTCGAAGCGAGCCTATGACCGAGTATTTTGAGTTTGATGCCCACCCTGATCATAGGATTGTAAATACTCCAATGCTTGAGGCGGCTATGATGAAGATAAGGCCGAGATTTATGTTTATCATTGGGGTTGGCATTGGTATTGGGGTTCATAGGAGCATGGCTAGTGTTAGGGCAACTAGGGGGCTAATAGTGAACATGGTTTTTGATGATAGAGTTGGGTGTAGGGGTTCTTTTATGAATAGTTTTAGTCCGTCGGCAATGGGTTGGAGGATTCCTTGGGGCCCCGTTTTGTTTGGGCCCTTGCGTTGTTGGGAAGCGCTTATTATTTTGCGCTCCAAGAATGTGAAGAAGGCGACCGATGCTAGGATGGATGCTGAAGATAGTAGAATGTTTGTTATGGTTAGTCAGTTTATTGTTGGTGAGACGATTTGAACGTCTAACAGGAGTGTTTAGGGCTCCCGCAAAGCCTGATTCTGCTGCACCAAGCGGTGCAAGCCCTTTTTTTGGGCTGTGGTGGTTTGTTGTTTGGCCCTTGAGTTTTTTCAGGGCGCATTATGGAGGGTGCCCCCGTGGGGTTGTCCCTACTTCATCGGTCCTTTCGTACTAGTTGAAGTGTTATTAGCGGATATAGACCGACCTGGATTGCTCCGGTCTGAACTCAGATCACGTAGGATTTTAATCGTTGAACAAACGAACCGTCAACAGCTTTTGCACTGTTTGGGTACCCTGATCCAACATCGAGGTCGTAAGAATTCTTGTTGATATGGACTCTTGAAGAATTTAGCGCTGTTATCCCTGGAGTAGCTTGGTTCGTCACTCGGTGTTACCGGGTCTATTTTTGGTGTTTAAACTTGTTGGTTTGGAAAGTTTTAAGATGTTTAATGTTTCTTAAGTTGCCCCAACTAAAAGTAGGCACTATTGGGTTTAGTGTTTTATTTTAAGTTTCACAGGGTCTTTTTGTCCGGCTTTTTCATGCCTGCTTTTTTACAGGAAGATCAGTTTCACTGGCTATCTTCAAGAGACAGTTTCTTTCTCATGTGGCCATTCATACGGGTCCCGATTTATGGAACAAGTGATTGCGCTACCTTTGCACGTTTAATCGCGGCCGTTAAAGTTATACTCACCGGGCAGGCGTTACCTTTAGTACTTGCTTATCTAATGGCTATGTTTTTGGTAAACAGTTGGAAAGATTGGTTGCCGAGTTCCTTTTGAAGATTGGTGCCTTTCTTGTAAACAATCCTGTGTTGGGTCTACAGTTAGTGTTATGGTTTGTTTATTGTGTTTCATAGGTATTTTGGTCTGGTGTATTTTGGTGCTTTTGTTTTAAGAGGGTGTTCCTTGTTACTGGTTTCAGCATGGTTACTTCTATTGGATAGAGTGGCCTGGTTAGTAGTTTGAGAGTTTGACATGTGTTTTTGTATTTTTGGTGTGGTTACTGTAACGTAATAGTTTGTGGTGGCTGTTTTAAGGCCCACGGGAAGAGCAATATTTTGTCTATCTCTGCAAGGTAGGTTGTATCCTGTGTCAATGGAGCTGTACCTTCATTGACTATGTCTCGATTGAGAAAGTGTGGGTCTGGGTGGTACTTGTTTGTTAATCGAGGCTGAACTTATATTCATTTATCAGGCAACCAGCTATCGGCAGGTTCGATAGGTTTTTCGCCTCTATTACTTAGTCTTCTCATTCTTTTGCTACAGAAACGAGTTGGCTCCGTGCGAGCTGCTAAGTAATAGCTCACCTGCATTCGGGGTTACATACTGGGGTGCTTCTTGTTTGGTTAGTCTGGCTGGACGGTGATGCAAAAGGTACGTGTTTTTTTCTCTGCTTTTCTTTGCTTTAAAGGTGTGTGATGTTATCTTTCCTTTGCAGTACTGTCTCTATAGCGTCAAGTTTGAGGTTTGTTCTCAATTACTTTTCTGGTAAAATGTTTTGTTTTGTCTTGTTGGGTCTGGTGGTGGTGGTTGGGCTTTATTTGGCTCAAAAAGGTTAGTATAACGTTTTCCGCTTGTAAGGCGGATGCTTTGATGGTTGTAAGCTACTTTTTGCTTCCAAGTGCACCTTCTGGTACACTTACCATGTTACGACTTGCCTCTTCTAAATTTCAAAGAGGGTGACGGGCGGTGTGTGCGTGCCTAAATGTCGTATTCAGAAAGACGCACTTATCTTTCTTACTGCTAAATCCTTCTTCTTTTCGCGCTAGTTTCAGTGTCGAATTCCGGGCTTGTTGAGTAGTGTAGCTCATTTATTGCCCGCTCATTGGCTACACCTTGACCTGTCGTTTGGGGGTTTATGGCTCTGGGGTGTTGCTTCATCTCTCGGGGGATGGGCTGTCGACGGCGGTATATAGGCTGGGTCTGTGCTAGAGCGGGTGAGGTCTATCGTGGACTATCGATTATAAAACAGGCTCCTCTAGGGTGGTTTTAGGCACCGCCAGGTCTTTTAAGTTTAAATTTTTTGTACTTTTTTGGCATTGGGTGTTAGGGTCGGCATAATAGGGTGTCTAATCCTGGTTTGTAGCCCGATTTTTATGAGTAGAATATCCTTGGTTTAAGGTTTTAGGGGTTCTTGTTAGTGTTGTTTGACGATCCGGGGTATGTTTTAGGTCTATGGTTGTGGGTCATTTTTAGTCATTTTTGTCCCGGGTTGATAATCTTTAGCCGTTCTGTGTAGCCGCGGCGGCTGGCACAGATATTTGCCGGCTATCACTAGCGATAGCTTGGTCGGGCTGTGGTTGTTTGGCCCATGTTGAAATGTTAGTTACTGCTGTGTACCCGTGTGGGTGTGGCGGGGCATGGCGTCTTAGGGCTATATCCCTGATGCCGGTGTTTGCATTTTTATGCCTGTGTATACTCACCGGGGTGCGGAGTCTTGCATGTATAATCTTCGCTGTAAATAATTTTAAGTCCGGGACTAAAACGTTTAAGTGTGTGGTTGGGGTTGTTAATTCGAGCAGTTGCGTGACACTTTGGATTTGTGTGTACTTGGAGTGTTGACTCATCTCAGCGGCTTCAGCACTGCGCCTTAGTTTTAGGCTACTAAGTA